GGGGTAACGGCTAGTTTTGGGATGTTGGGGGATATTATTATTGCCGAACCTAATGCTTACATTGCATTCGCAGGTAAAAGAGTAATTGAACAAACATTGAATAAGATAGTACCTGAAGGTTCACAAGCGGCTGAATATTTATTCCATAAGGGCTTATTCGATCCAATCGTACCACGTAATCCTTTAAAGGGTGTTCTGAGTGAGTTATTTAAGCTTCACGCTTTTTTTCCTTTGAATTAAAATTCACTTAGTAAGTTAAGTGGAGCCTTAAGTCAAATTATTTTTATTTTATTTAGTTACATTTTTGTATTTGTAGCGAACAATTAGGTAGTTTATCGGAATCAAAGTAAAAATTCTAAAGAAGACTTTCTTTTTTCTTTGGTGACATAATCATAATATTTAATTGTAAATTGTAGAAAGAATCGTGCGGATAATTCTTTTTTTTTCTACCGATATTCCTGATTATTAATTAGGAAACCTCTAGCAACAAGATAAAAAAAAAATGGTTCCTTCTTCAAAATTCAAATTGGGCAAGGCAAATAAAATAAACCGAAGGTCATCTTTCCTTCTTGCTTTGTATGTATAGTATATATAATTCAAATATAGAAAAGATAGATATAGAGTATCTTTTCTTTCTACTATATCTTCCGAGAATCTCTATTTTTACTAAGAATCCTGTTGTTGGATTGAATTCTAACGAATCCTTCGTGAATTTGTAAGAAACTCTTTCTTTTTTATTTCTTAAATAAAATCAAAATTCGAATTCAATTCGAATTTGAAGACAAGAATAGAATAGATTATCATACGTATATTTCTATATTTCATGTAGAAAGATAAAGAAGAATAAGTCTCATTTATTTAATTATCCATTCCTTACACTTATTATTTAATATATATAGTCACTTCGATATACTCAATATAATTATATACGAATTATAATTATTCTAAGGTATCTTTCTAACAATAACAGGTACAAATATTAAATCGAGGTACCCATTCTATGATAATTTTTAACAACTTACCCTCTTTCTTTGTGCCTTTAGTGGGCCTAGTATTTCCGGCAATTGCAATGGCTTCTTTATCTCTTCATGTTCAAAAAAACAAGATTTTTTAGATTCGATAGGTGCAAATCTTATCTATTTTTTTTCAAGACTTAGATATAGATAACACAGATATCTATTTAGTAGAATATGGCAGTTTCCTCCGAACATAGCTTTTATGTATGCGTAAATATATAGGTAAATAAATTATAGCAATTTTCAAATAGATCGGAATCGAGGTGGATGTAGGAAATGGAAAGTCAATGTATCTATATGTGGATATCTATAGGAGATCATATAAAAGGGATATTCTTATTTTAGACCTAACCAATTTGATCTAACCAATTTGATCTAACCAATTAGATGAATTACTCCTAAAGGCTTACATTCGAACGACACTAGTTGATGAGAGTTACTTCGGAAACAAAAAAACGAAAGTCAAATTCATTTGGACTATTTTCTCAATTCCAATAAAATGCAACTGGATCTAGTATGAGTTGTCGATCAGAACATATATGGATAGAACTTATAGTGGGGTCTCGAAAAATAAGTAATTTCTGCTGGGCCTTTATCCTTTTTTTAGGTTCACTAGGATTCGTATTAGTTGGATCTTCCAGTTATCTCGGTAAGAATTTGATATCTTTAGTTCCGTCTCAACAAATTCTTTTTTTTCCACAAGGGATCGTGATGTCTTTCTACGGTATCGCAGGTCTCTTTATTAGTTCCTATTTGTGGTGCACAATCTCGTGGAATGTAGGTAGTGGCTATGATCGATTCGATAGAAAAGAAGGAATAGTGTGTATTTTTCGTTGGGGATTTCCTGGACAAAATCGTCGCATCTTTCTACGATTTCGTATGAAAGATATTCAGTCCATCCGAATCGAAGTTAAAGAGGGTATTTCTGCTCGTCGTGTCCTTTATATGGAAATCAAAGGACAGGGGGCCGTTCCCTTGACGCGTACTGATGAGAATTTGACTCCGCGTGAAATTGAGCAAAAAGCCGCCGAATTGGCCTATTTCTTGCGCGTACCGATTGAAGTATTTTGAAATGAACTTGAACTGAAGAAGAAATTCTTTCCCAGCGGCAGGGAAAAAATTCAAGAATTCTCTGTTCTTTCTTCAGCATAGCATAGCTTAATAAAATTTTTTCAGAACGTTCATTCGAGCCAAAGTATACGTATATGGAACATCCATAAAACGAAATTTTTTTTGTATGCATAAAAAAGAATTTATGCGTATGGAAATCCACTCAACTCAATTTACTAAAAAACAAGTAAAAGTAACAAATCGAAATAAAATAATAGATTCATCTCGTATATCAAAACATTTCGGAATAAAGGATTTCTCTTTTTATTTTCAATATGAATTGATAGGTTAGATACAAATAGATCATATCTTGGAAATTCTCTCTCCTTTCTTTTGTCAATCGACTTTTCTTTTTTTTTTATCTTTTCTTTTGTTTTTCTTAATGATCAAAGTCAAAAGATTGCTTGGATCTCTTATAAGGATAACTTTTCTGTCTTGTTTTGCCACTCATTTTTGATCATTACATTAGGTTTTGAATTTATGATCGGTAGATCACAATATTCTTAATAAATCTCTCTCCATTTTTCCTGGACTAGAACTGTGGGGTAGCCGGCCATTTTTTTTTTCGAAAGATTTTCTTTTTTGATAGAAAAGACAAAGGGAGTTCTTTTGGCTTAAAATCCGAATAATATTCATTACTTGCTTGAAATAATATTCATTACTTGCTATTCATTACTTGCTTGAATTGGTTCTTTCAAGCATTTATCGAAAAGGGCTTCGAATTTGATCAATTCAATTGAGGTATCTGGAAACAAGATTTTTTCTTATTTCTTCATTTGAAACGGGCTCTTATTCTATTTCTGTATTCTTTCTAAATTCAAGGACTAACTACTGAATCACAAATAAAAAACAGGGAATAGATTCATAGGTCCGATGCCCTGTAATAGAACTTAGGGTTAATAGAAATAGTAGATCACATAGATTCAACAAATGAGGTGGATTCATTAACAATTCAAAGATGAAAAAATGGTAAAAAAGAAAGCATTTCTTCCTCTTCTATATCTTACATCTATAGTATTTTTGCCCTGGTGGATCTCTCTCTCATTTAATAAAAGTCTTGAATTTTGGATTACTAATCGGTGGAATACTAGGCAATCCGAAACTTTTTTGACTGATATTCAAGAAAAGAGTATTCTAGAAAAATTCATCGAATTGGAAGAACTCTTACTCTTGGACGAAATGATAAAAGAATACCCGGAAACACATCTACAAACACTTCGTATAGGAATCCACAAAGAAACGATCCAATTGATCAAGATGCACAATGAGGATCATATCCATATGATTTTGCACTTATCGACAAATATAACCTCTTTCATTATTTTAAGTGGTTATTCTATTCTGGGTAATGAAGAACTTGCTATTCTTAACTCTTGGGTTCAAGAATTCCTATATAACTTAAGTGACACAATAAAAGCTTTTTCTATTCTTTTATTAACTGATTTATGTATCGGATTCCATTCGCCCCATGGTTGGGAACTAATGATTGGCTATGTCTACAAAGATTTTGGATTTGCTCACAACGATCAAATTATATCGGGTCTTGTTTCTACTTTTCCAGTCATTCTGGATACAATTTTTAAATATTGGATCTTCCGTTATTTAAATCGTATATCTCCATCACTTGTAGTGATTTATCATTCAATGAATGACTGATCTAACTAGAATATTTGTTACTTTGTAACATAAGGTACATAAGCAAAGCATTTCCATTTTAAGACGTACTTACTCTTTCTACCCTACAGGGATTTCTCCTACTCCTTATATTCCAGTAAAATGATTTCAATAAAGTAAATAGCAGAATTGTGGATAGGGAACTATACAAGCGACCTACCTAATTTTATTGTAGAAATTTTCGGGATCAATGATTGGACCATGCAAACTAAAAACACCTTTTCTTGGATAAAGAAAGAGATTATTCGATCTATTTCCGTATCGCTGATGATATATATCATAGCTCGGACATCCATTTCAAATGCATATCCCATTTTTGCACAGCAGGGTTATGAAAATCCACGAGAAGCGACCGGACGTATTGTATGTGCCAATTGCCATTTAGCTAATAAGCCCGTGGATATTGAGGTTCCGCAAGCGGTACTTCCTGATACTGTATTTGAAGCAGTTGTTCGAATTCCTTATGATATGCAAGTTAAACAAGTTCTTGCTAATGGTAAAAGGGGAGGTTTGAATGTGGGGGCTGTTCTTATTTTACCTGAGGGATTTGAATTAGCGCCTCCCGATCGTATTTCGCCCGAGATGAAAGAAAAGATAGGCAATCTGTCTTTTCAGAGCTATCGCCCCAATAAAAAAAATATTCTTGTGATAGGTCCTGTTTCTGGTCAGAAATATAGTGAAGTCACCTTTCCTATTCTTTCCCCGGACCCCGCTACTAATAAAGATGTTCACTTCTTAAAATATCCCATATATGTAGGCGGGAACAGAGGAAGGGGTCAGATTTATCCCGATGGGAGCAAGAGTAACAATACAGTTTATAATGCTACAGCGGCTGGTGTAGTAAGTAAAATCATACGAAAAGAAAAAGGGGGGTACGAAATAACCATATCGGATGCGTCAGATGAACGTCAAGTGGTTGATATTATTCCACCAGGGCCAGAACTTCTTGTTTCCGAAGGCGAATCTATCAAACTTGATCAGCCATTAACGAGTAATCCTAATGTGGGTGGATTTGGTCAAGGAGATGCGGAAATAGTACTTCAAGATCCATTCCGTGTCCAAGGCCTTTTGTTCTTCTTGGCATCTGTTATTTTGGCACAAATATTTTTGGTTCTTAAGAAGAAACAGTTTGAGAAGGTTCAATTGTCCGAAATGAATTTCTAGATTCGCGGATTTCCAATATCAAATTCGTAAAAAGAA